ATACATCTTGCATGCATATACTATATCAATATATTAATATATAGATATAGATATTAAGTATGTATGTCCAATTGGAATTCGTCTTCAATTGGTCCCCCGTGTTATTGCTCATATAATAAGGAATATCATACGAAAAGTAATAGTTAGGGATAGGGATGACAGGATTTGAACCCGTGACATTTTGTACCCAAAACAAACGCGCTACCAAGCTGCGCTACATCCCTTTTCCATTGGTTTCTAGTGTTATTGTAAAGAATCTTTGTCTTGTTTTCCACATTTTTCTTTTCTCTGTTGATATATATATCAATTATCCTGCCATTTTTTTTTCAGTTTCCTAATACTATAATATACAATAGAATAAAGAATATTAAATAAAAATAAATAATAAATATATAGAATAAAAAATACTTAAATAAAGGAGGATTTGAAATGCGAGATCTAAAAACATATCTTTCCGTGGCACCAGTAGTAAGTACTCTATGGTTCGGGGCTTTGGCGGGTCTCTTGATAGAGATCAATCGTTTTTTCCCAGATGCATTGATATTCCCCTTTTTTTCATCCTAGTTATTGACACGGGAAGGGATGAAGAAGATTATAGATCCAATTAAATATATGTAATTAGTCTACTCTTCTTTATTTCTTCTTTTTTAGAATTGTAATAGAATAAGTTAGGAAAGATAAAGAATAGAGGTTAATCCGGCCTCATTGAAATTCGGAGTGAAACTCGGGATCTGGTCCAGGCTTCAATGGAATTGAATTATTTATTCAATTCCATTTCTATTAAGAGTGAAACCGGAAATAGAAATGGAATGGCTAGGGTGGGGGCAACAATATAATACAAAATACTTAAAAAAACTAAAATACTGTATTGCAATTCGAAACGAAATATAGTTCGAAATCATTGTATTATTTTTTTTACTATATTAATCTTAATTGGAACGAAATCTTTCATAATTTTATTTGGAATTTCTATTTTTTTTTTTCGTTCTTTTCTTTTTCTTAGATTCGAATCCGAAAATAGAAGAGTTAAGTGAATTAAAAAACCAAAGGAGGTTCATGGCCAAGGGTAAAGATATCCGAGTAACTGTTATTTTGGAGTGTACCGGTTGTGATCAAAAAAGTGTTAATAAGGAATCAACGGGTATTTCTAGATATATTACTCAAAAGAATCGACACAATACGCCTAGTCGATTGGAATTGAGAAAATTCTGTCCCCGTTGTTGCAAACATATAATTCACGCAGAAATAAAGAAATAGAGAAAATGGATCGCTTGTGTGTTACCCTTTCAACCAAAGAACATAACATGTAAAATGATCTATTTTTCGTATATATATATATTCTATAATTTCTAGTTGAATTATATACATATGTTATTATATAACAACATATATTTTTAAAAGAAAGTAAGAATAAAAAAAAATTCTTTCTTGTAATAAATGTGATTTTTGGAATAGGAATAAACAAACCATGGAAAAATCTAAGCGAATCTTTCTTAAATCCAAGCGATCTTTTCGTAGGCGTTTGCCCCCGATCCAATCGGGGGACCGAATTGATTATAAAAACATGGGTTTAATTAGTCGATTTATTAGTGAACAAGGAAAAATATTATCCAGACGCGTAAATAGGTTGACCTTAAAACAACAACGATTAATTACGATTGCTATAAAACAAGCTCGTATTTTATCTTCGTTACCTTTTCTTAATAATGAAAAACAATTTGAAAAAAAGCGAGTCGACCGCTAGAACTACTACTTAAATAAAAATAGAAATTCCAAATTCGAAATAAAATTGGAATCGAAATTCAAATTAAACGTGGATTGATGTTTTGTTCGAAAACTACGACAATTCGATTTGGGTTGTTATGTTGTAAGAAAAGAGATAATCGGTGACGAAGAATAATTTATTATTTTGATTATTATTAAGCGTGGTTGTTTATTTTGATAGCTTTATGATATGATAAAGCTATCAAAATAAACCCATTTTTATTCTATACCTTCCCGGAGTTCAGTCTCCGGGGATTTTTTGTTTTTATGATATCGTTGGCAATCATAAAAAGACAATTCTCTTTGAATATAGCTATTTGTGCAATTATTTTACGATTAAGAAGCAATTGCTTCGTGTATAGATTATATATGAAATTCCTATAAATATAGTATATTTTTGGATTCTCGCGAATTACTGCATTTATTCGACTAATCCATAAACCACGAAAATCTCTTTTTTTCCTATCTCTATCCCGATTAGTCGAAACCAAAGCTTTAATTTTCTGTTGAGTAATAGTTCGAGTAAGTCTTGAATGAGCCCCGCGAAAGCTTGATGTAAATAAACGAATTTTTGTCCTCCGTTTACGAGCTATATATCCTCGTTTAATTCTGGTCATTTAATAAATGAGACTTTGATGAATAACTATTTGATTTTTTTCTTTCAGTTATTCTTTTCTTCTTCCTAGTCTATTAATAACAAAAATGGATTCTTCCAATGTATAAAAAAAAAAATTCCAATGGCTCTTGCTACTATAACCTCCCCAACCACGATTTTTTTAATTTATTTTCTAAATATTGAACCTCAAAATATAAAATTATTGTATTGATACTAGGTATCAAAAAACATAGTAATAATATATGAAATAGGACATAGATAAAAAAATGGTGGGTTCCGTCGTTTCTATGATTTTTTTAAAAACGGTCAGGTACTCTCTATACACCGGAGCCTTTTTTCTTTTCATTTTATATTCATTTAATCAATGTTATTGTTAACTTGTACAGTTCACACTCTTTGGCTCTACCCATCCAATATCTAGTAAATAGGTTTTTCACAACGAAATTTAGTTATACAGTAACGGTATTTAAGTATGAAAATTTGCTGGGTAGCTGACCCTCTTATTCCGTTCTTGCAAAATTCATTAAGGACATAATTTATCTTTAATTGAAATAGTATTTTCTCCGCTTAATGGGTAACTTAACTATATTGTTACCAATGGTAAAGTCTTTCTAATCTGAAATTAATTGCAAATTAAGGTTATTGGGTTTGCACCAATCGAAACCATAAATTTGATACATGAAAGAAGAATGTATATATATATATTATTAATAGATTTTTTTTAAGTTAAGATAGTCTGAATGGAAAAACTCCATTCACACCGATCGCCAATACTGAAAAATTTAAATTGGTTTTTTTCTTAGTATATGATCTGAACGAGTCGCACATACACCCTGGTACACGTTCCTCGGCGCTGAGGGCATCCCCGAAGAGCTGGGGATTTTGTGACGTTTCGGATTGGCTGTCTTGTGTTTCTAATAAGTTGTTTCATAGTTGGCATGGTAAGTCGTATATATATACATAATGAGTAGGTTTAGATCAATCTTAACCCGATGATTCTGAATTACTTATATTCTATTAATAGATTAATTAATAGAGATATTATATTAAAATTAAAGTAAGAAGATTCAAAAATGAAATTTCAAATCCTTTTTTTTAGAAAAATCCTTGCCACTAATTTTTTATTCAACTGCTACAAGATCTACAATTCCGTGAGCTTGGGCTTCTGCTGCTGACATAAAAACATCCCTTTCCATGTCTTCGGATATAACCCATAAAGGTTTGCTCGTTCTTTGTACATAAACCTTTGTGATAGTTTCACGCAGTTTCAGTAGTTCTTCCGCTTCCAGGATAAATTCTCCCGTTTGTGCCTCATAAAAAGAACTAGCGGGTTGGTGGATCATTACCCTGATTATATAACTCAATAAGTGCCTTATCTTGATAAATATTTTGATTTTGATAAGGATTTCTCCTATATTGGTAAAAATTTTCTTGATTCCCCCAACTAAGGTAAAAGGGATAAATACAAATAAGAAAATAAATGAGCAAAAATAAGAAAGATTCCATAACCGTACAAGCATTTTCTGCGTATTGATGCATACGGCTTTTCCACGTATGCAATTCATTTTTTTCCTCTATGGATAGAGTATTTTTTTCTATGAATTTTTTTTTATCCGTTTATGAATTTCTTTTTTTTCTTCCATTAAAGAAAAAAGTACAAAATCTACTGGGTCTTTTGGATCCAGATCCTTAAATAATAAACAATACAATAACCAACTTTCTTTTTTCTTTTTGAATATATATATTCATATATTTTAAAAATACTATGATAGTTCCGTTGTTTTTTTATTTCATTTTGTTTGTTATTCAACAATCCGAAAGTTTCTTTTTTTTCATATGTTATGTTTTCTTCTAATTAAAATAAAAATTGTTAAAAGCTTTCTGGTATGAAAAAAACAAAAAAAAGTCTGTGACACTAAAATAAAATTAGGTTCCCGATAGATCAGATAAAATTGTAAATACCCTCTTTTTTCATACTACTCTTTCTATATATAATCGAATGGTTTAAAAAACAAAAATTTGCATATGGAATTCGAAATACCATGCTATTATTACTTAAATGTTTTTACGGCGAAGGTATAGTCTTTATATATATATTCTCAAATAAAAGAATCATTGGCGCCAAGCGTGAGGGAATGCTAGACGTTTGGTAATTTCTCCTCCTGCCAAAATAAAGGATCCCATTGAAGCGGCTAATCCCATACATACTGTCTGTACATCTGGTTGTACAAATTGCATAGTATCATAAATAGCTATTCCGGGTATTACCCACCCCCCCGGAGAATTTATAAACAGATACAAATCTTTATTATCATCCTCTATACTGAGATATACCATAAGGCCAATAAGTTGATTCGATATTTCACTATCAACCTCTTGACCTAAAAAAAGTAATCTTTCTCGATAAAGTCGATTGATTAGGATTCCATTTTTTTCCTTAAGAGCCGTACATGCACCTTTTGATGCATACAGTTCACCAAAAATCATATAAGCAAGAAGGAATCAATGTGTCGATTTTAAACCTCTTTCCCTTTTCATAATGGACTTCTTCGAACTTTTAAAGAAAATAATAATAATATACTAAATTTATTGAACTAACTTCTCATTGATGTATTGCTTT